TGATATTGATGTCTATAGTAAACCAAAGTCATCTTTTAAATACTTATTTTGCTTCAATCTCAACCAACTATATAAAAAACAGAAAATTGAAGATTTAGTTACGATTAGAAATAAATAGAAATAAACTTTTCCGTCTTTATCCATAGATCCTTTATTCATACTCGTTCAATTGGAAGTTTTTATCCAATAAAAAAATTATGTTTCGTAATCTCATAATCCAAGTTTTCAATTTCTAATTGACTCTTGAATACAAATCACGAGAATTGATATTCTTACTCGAATTTTTCATTGAGAGGTAAAGGATTTAATCCTTTTTAGAAATAAAATTTTTGATCGGAATATCCGCCGGGGGACCCTTTAACTATCTAGGGTTAATGGAACGAATCACACTTTTACCACTAAACTATACCCGCTATGATACGATTATTGTATATATAGAAACTTTTTGTCGAGTAAGAGAATCCGGCATAATCATAATTAAGGTAGAATCATAGTAGAATCATAAAAGAATTTTAAAAGAATCATAAAAATTAGAGCGTTGGGGTATTGGATTTCTTCAGGGACTCTAATGAGATTAGGGAAACGAGTATTTGTTTTTCGAATCAAAATTATTATCTTTTATGATTTTTGACAAAATAGCCCCTGACGCGAGCTAAGCCGTGAAAAAAAAAAACGGTAGTTTTTTTTTCTTTCTATTTGATATTTTTCATATCATATATCAATCAATATAGAAAATCTCAATTATCAATATATATAATATTGATTGATATATATATTGATTGGGTAATTGCAATATTGAGTTAGAGATATCTTTTTCGAGCCCTACTTTATCGAAATCGAAAAGAAATTCCAAGAATTACTGATGCAAGTTTTATATATTTATGGTTGTCTTTTTTATTAGAGAATCAACCTTTTCTATATCTTTTCTATTTTGATTTTTTATTTCTGATTCTCTTATATTATACAATTTCTTATACAATAACACTTTTTTATACAAGACTCTGTTTTATAGATATTAAAATAGATATTAAAGATATTAAAAAATCTAGAAAATAGACTTGAATATAATATAGAGTCTAGAATATAGACTAGAATATAATAGTATATATTATGATAGTAGATATTATGATAATATAGAATAGAGTCTAAAAGTTATAGAATAAAACGAAACAAAAAGAATAAATAAAGAGAATAAATAAGGACTTTCTTCAAGCCTTACCCCTTAATAATGTAACATAGTAATTCTCTTTTTTCGATTGGGAGAGATGGCTGAGTGGACTAAAGCGTCGGATTGCTAATCCGTTGTATGAGTTTTTCGTACCGAGGGTTCGAATCCCTCTCTTTCCGTACCTTCATCAAAATTCTCAATGTTACTAACCACAATGTATCAAATCACATAATAACGGATCCCTTTATTCCAAGAGTTCGACCTTTACTTGATATGGATTCTTTATCCCCAATTTCTCTGCAAAGAATGGACAAGAGATGAAAATACCCATACCATTCTATGATATATCCATGGGGGAAAATCGTCCGAACCCCTCTTATTTTATTATTTTAGTTAGGTTTAAATCTGACGAGAATAATATTCTACGACTAGCAATTCATTTATTTTCAAACCAACCCATTTACGATCTATTATTTGATTGACCAATCCTTTATATTGCAATGGGTCAAGAGTCAAATGTTTTGGCAATTTCTCCTGGGGGAATGAAGCAAGAGAATTTTGAATCATATCTTTCGATTTTTGTTCATCCTTCACTGTAATAAGATCTCGGGGTTTGCAGCGATAATTTGGTATATCCACTATACGACCATTAACTAAAATATGTCTATGATTAACTAATTGGCGGGCTTGAGGAATAGTGGACGCCATACCTAATCGAAAAAGCATATTATCCAAACGCATTTCAAGTAATTGTAGTAAAACCTGACCCGTCGGGCCTTTGGCTTTTGCGGCGATACGAATGTATTTCAGTAATTGTCGTTCTGTAAGACCATAATGAAAGCGCAATTTTTGTTTTTCTTGTAAACGAATACTATATTGAGATTTTTTACCAGAACGCGATTGATTTTGAAAACCACTCCTGTTTTTAGGACTTTTACTAGTTAATCCTGGTAAAGCCCCCAAACGGCGTATTTTTTTGAAACGAGGTCCTCGGTAACGTGACATAAATACTCCTAATTTTCCTTATTTTATTGAAATTCCATAAACCTAAATTCAAACTGAACTACAACTACAACTAAAGGATAAATATAATAAATGAAGTCAAATCTACTGAAGTATTATACTATAAAGTATACTGAGATAGATTGTATTAATATTCGAACTCTCTTGTATATACACAAAGAATGTATATAGAAAAAGAAAAAGGTCCTTTTCTTTTTCTTGATTTGTTTTGCGGAGATTTAACTACTCTAACAATTATTTCTAACTTTACATTCCTACGACATAATAATCGGTAACCTTTGGAAAAAAGGAAAGAAGTCTTTTCAATATTCTTGAATTTAAATATTATCAATATCAATCACGTAAAAACTCAAACAAATAGAAAAAAGACAACAGCCAGCTATCGGAGTCGAACCGATGACCATCGCATTACAAATGCGATGCTCTAACCTCTGAGCTAAGCGGGCTCGGATAACAGAAATTGTACAGTCATAGGAATTTAGTAAACTGCGGGAATCTTAGCTATTAACTTTTCATTCTTAGTTATTCATTTTCATTCTTAGTTATTCATAATTAATCTGATTAATCTGAATGTAGAAAAGAAATTCTATATATATATATATATATATATATATATATATATATTCTATATAATATTATCTATATAATATTTAAATATTTAAAAGTATATAAAAGAAAAGAATTAGAAGGAATTGACCCTTCGAGTATTCCAAATTGCATCATAAAAATGATAGGAAGAGAGGCATATAGAAAAAAGATGATATATATACATCCATATTGAATTGTGGATACAGAAATGATAGAATAATTTCTAATTAGACGAAATATCGGTCGACGATAGAGATGAAAGAGAATAGATAAAAAATCAGATAAAATAAGAGCAAAGACTTTTTTTTACAGGAATCAATATCTATTACAGAACTCAGTATCTAATGAATTCAACAGTTCCGGTAGAATAAAAATGAAAGAAAAAAGGGGCATGACATTATAACATAATAATAAGAATAACATAATAATAAGATCTTAATCTCAAAACAAAAAAGGGGGATATGGCGAAATTGGTAGACGCTACGGACTTAATTGGATTGAGCCTTGGTATGGAAACTTACTAAGTGATAACTTTCAAATTCAGAGAAACCCTGGAATCAAAAATGGGCAATCCTGAGCCAAATCCTGTTTTTGGAAAACAAAAAAAACAACAAAGGTTCATAAAGACAGAATCAGAATCAAAAAGGATAGGTGCAGAGACTCAACGGAAGCTGTTCTAACAAATGGAGTGGATTGCGTTGCAGAAGGGAATCCTTCTGTTAAAACTCCAGAAAAGATAAAGTGATAAAGTAAAAGATAACACTAATATACATACATCTACGTACTGAAATACTATCTCAAATACAAATTATTAATGACGACCGACCCAAATCTGTATCTATATTTTGCCTGTATTTTTTTTTTACGAAAAAACGAAATAAAAAAAATTGTTCTGAATCAATTCTAAGTTGAAGAAAGGATCGAATATTAATTGATCAAATAAATTGATCAAATAACGTACTCCATAGTCTGATAGATAACTGATTCATCGGACGAGAATAAAGATAGAGTCCCATTCTACATGTCAATATCGACAACAAGGAAATTTATAGTAAGAGGAAAATCCGTCGACTTTTGAAATCGTGAGGGTTCAAGTCCCTCTATCCCCAAAAAGATCCGCGGGACTCTCTTTCATTCATTTGATTCTTTCACAAAAGTATCCGGGTTGGTTTTTTTCTTTTCACAAGTGTTGTGATAGATATGATACACATACATTAGAAACGTACAAAATCGTCTTTTTGAAATTGACATAGACCTAAGTCATTTCGTAAAATGATGAAGATGGCGTATCGGAAATGGTCGGGATAGCTCAGCTGGTAGAGCAGAGGACTGAAAATCCTCGTGTCACCAGTTCAAATCTGGTTCCCGGCACATGATTAATTTGTTTATGAGTATAGTATCCATTTTACGACTTCAAATTAATTAAATTAATTGCTATAGACCAAGATAACATATATGTATATTACATATCTATTGATTATAGAGTATACATATTTTTAGAGTATACATATTTATCTAGGTGTCTGTATATAGAGTCCTTTCCTTTTCTATGAGTAAAGAATATATATTCTAAAGTGTCTAAAGTGGAAAAATATGGAAAAGAAAAAAATGCGATTCCCCCTTTTTTATTTGTTCAGAATGTGTCTCCTCTCGGTCAAAAAGAATGTTAATACTTCATACATAGAGATTCGAAAGGTTCAATCAGTTGTTTAAAAGATTGAAAAGTCTAGTCTAGAGGAGTTGAAGGGTGGGACTATTCAAGATTTCTTTCAGATGGAGTACAAACAGACTCAGATCCCCTTTCATTTTTTTTCTTTCATATCATATTCTATTTCTTCATTTCCTTCTATGTTCCTTTCTATAGCTCATCTAAGGTATGTGCGCGGTACAAAGTTTATGACACCGAACTGGTTTCGTTTATCCTATTAGCATTTAGCATTAGCTCGACTCGTAGGAAATCAATATCTTCTTCCAAATAAATGGAGAATCCAACGAATCCCTAATTGTCTTGGCTTTTTTTAGTCTATATAGCCAGAATCATATAAATGAAATTTCAATAACTCTCTGGATCTATAAGAGAACAAACAAATATTCTTTTACAATCTGGAGTTATACCATTGCGGATTGATTTCTTATTATTCAATAAGCATTTTGTATTTCATAAAAATTGGGGGCGATATAATCCTTACGTAAGGGCCACCCTATCCAACTTTTTGGCATT